ATGTCCATGCAAAGACATCTCGGAATTCCCTGAGTAGATCTAAGAGTGTGGCCTTCTCTTCATTTGGAAGCGCTTTTAGCTATGAAGGTTGGGAGCGGGTCATCATCAGTACCCAGATGAATTTCCTCCAGTTCGTCTATTATAGTATGTGGACCACCATCCTCAATACTTGAACTTGAGGGTGCCGTACCAAACCCTGATTGGATTCCTTAAAAAAAAGTACGGATGCTTTATTTATCACCAAGTAGAGAATAATAATATATGGTAGCGGCGGGAAATTCTTTGGCGCTGAATCAGGGTATTCAAGAAGAACAGGTTGTTCCAGCTCGATACCGTTAAGAATTCCTGACTATTGCATGGGAACAGGTTCATCTTCGAAGTCTTTTTCCTTTCCAATATTTTTCTCTTGGATCTTCTCTTATTCCTTTTATCGAGCATAATGATGCGAATCGAGCTTTAATGAGTTCGAATATGCAACGTCAAGCAGTTCCGCTTTCGCGGTCCGAAAAGTGCATTGTTGGAACTGGGTTGGAACGCCAAGCGGCTCTAGATTCAGGGGTTAACGCTATAGCTGAACACGCGGGAAAGATCATTTATACCAATAATGACAAGATCATTATATCGGGGAATGGTGATATTCTAAGTATTCTATTAGTTATATATCAACGCTCCAACAAAAATACTTGTATGCATCAAAACCCCCAGGTTCCGCGGCATAAATGCATTAAAAGGGGACAAATTTTAGCAAATGGTGCCGCTACAGTTGGTGGGGAACTCGCTTTGGGTAAAAATGTATTAGGTAAAAATGTATTAGTAGCTTATCTACCGTGGGAGGGTTATAATTTTGAGGATGCAGTACTTATTAGCGAACGTCTGATATATGAAGATATTTATACTTCTTTGCACATAAGGAAATATGAAAAAAATACTCATATAACAAGCCAAGGACCCGAACGGATTACTAAGGAAATACCACATCTCGAAGCCCATTTACTCCGGAATTTAGACAAAAATGGAATTGTGATGCTGGGGTCTTGGGTCGAAGCGGGCGATATTTTAGTAGGGAAATTAACGCCTCAGATGGCAAAAGAATCATCCTATGCCCCAGAAGATAGATTATTACGAGCCATACTTGGCATTCAGGTATCCACTTCAAGGGAAACTTGTCTCAAACTACCTATAGGGGGTAGGGGCCGGGTTATTGATGTGAGATGGATTCAGAAAGGGGGAGGTTCCAGTTATAATCCAGAAAGTATTCGTGTATATTTTTTACAGAAACGCGAAATCAAAGTAGGTGATAAGGTAGCTGGAAGACATGGGAATAAAGGGATTATTTCCAAAATTTTACCTCGACAAGATATGCCTTATTTGCAAGATGGAAGACCTATTGATATGGTTTTCAATCCATTAGGAGTGCCCTCACGAATGAATGTAGGACAGATATTTGAATGCTCGCTCGGATTAGCGGGGGATCTGCTAGATAGACATTATCGAATAGCACCTTTTGATGAGAGATATGAACAAGAGGCTTCGAGAAAACTAGTGTTTTCGCAATTATATGAAGCTAGTAAGCAAACAGCGAATCCATGGGTATTTGAACCGGAGTATCCCGGAAAAAGCCGAATATTTGATGGCAGAACGGGAGATCCTTTTGAACAACCTGTTTTACTAGGAAAGCCTTATATCTTGAAATTAATTCATCAAGTTGATGATAAAATACACGGGCGTTCGAGTGGACATTATGCACTTGTTACACAACAACCCCTTAGAGGACGGGCTAAGCAAGGTGGACAACGGGTAGGAGAAATGGAGGTTTGGGCGCTAGAGGGATTTGGCGTTGCTCATATTTTACAAGAGATGCTTACTTATAAATCGGATCATATTCGAGCTCGTCAAGAAGTCCTTGGTATTACGATGATTGGAGGAACAATACCTAAACCTGCGGATGCTCCAGAATCTTTTCGATTGCTCGTTCGAGAACTACGCTCTTTGGCTCTGGAACTGAATCATTGCCTTGTATCTGATAAAAATTTACAGATTAATAGAAAGGAAGCTTAATCGAAACGACGAATCGGAATTTTTATTCTATGATCGATCGGTATAAACATCAACAACTCCGAATTGAATCAGTTTCGCCTCAAAAGATAAGTGCTTGGGCTAACAAAATCCTCCCTAATGGCGAGATCGTTGGAGAGGTAACAAAACCCTATACTTTTCATTATAAAACCAATAAACCCGAAAAGGATGGATTGTTTTGTGAAAGAATTTTTGGTCCTATAAAAAGTGGAATTTGTGCTTGTGGAAATTATCGAGTAATCAGAGATGAAAAAGAGGACCAGAGATTTTGTGAACAATGCGGAGTTGAATTTGCGGATTCTCGTATTCGAAGATATCAAATGGGATATATCAAACTGGCTTGTCTAGTAACCCATGTGTGGTATTTGAAACGTCTACCTAGTTATATCGCGAATCTTTTAGATAAACCTCTTAAAGAATTGGAAGGCCTTGTATACTGCGATGTGTGATTTGATCGAAATTCGAATTTTACAGATTCAAAATGATACACTGTCTTCCCAGTTAGTGGGGATGTCCCCAATCTGACATGTCTCGTGAAAGGAGTAACGTGAAGCTCAGAATTATGGGTGTATAACATATTAACAAAAAAAGAGCGGGGAGTTGGTCTATGGTCGATTCAGTAGTCAAAAATGAGTAATTTTGAGTTGTACCTCGTGAAAAAAGACTTCCTTAATTTGTGAAATTGAATTCTGTTTCTCAGTGGGTAAATATGCATGGTTGCAGGAGTCTATCCATCGCATATAGGCTTTAAGAACATCTTAACATAATCGTCGAGGCGATGTCAGGACCTAAAAGATCGAATCAAATGGAGGGGTACATGGACAAGGAAATCCCTTTTGAATTGCAACCCTTAAGGGGATTCCGCGTTCGAGGGGAAGTAGACTACTCAAGAATTTCCTATTTCATTTATTTATATGGACATAGTATCATTTATTTTGAATTAAATAAAAAATGAAAAAACTAGAAAAAAAAAATAAGAATGAATCAATGAAATGTTACTTGGTCTTTACTACTAACTTGAGTAAGGAGTAGATTCGAGGAGATTTTTCGAAAATTCGAAAGTAAAAACAAAACCTCTTTTTTTGTTTATTTGGTTCTCTAACTACTTGAGCCGGACGAAAAGAAACTTTCACGTCCGATTTGAAAGGGGGGGGAATCCTATCCCAATTTTTCTTTTGCTAGGCCTATAGCTAAAAAACCTACTTTCTTACGATTACGAGGGTTATTCGAATATGAAATACAATCCTGGAAATACAGCATCCCAGTTTTTTTTACTACTCACGGTTTCGATATATTTCGAAATCGAGAAATTTGTACTGGAGCAGGTGCGATACGAGAACAATTAGCCGATATAGATTTGCAAAGTATTCTAGATTATTCATTAGTAGAATGGAAGGAATTAGGCCAAGAAAGAAGCACGGGTAATGAATGGGAAGATCGCAAAATTGGAAGAAGAAGGGATTTTTTGATTAGACGCGTAGAATTAGCTAAACACTTTATTCGAACAAATATCGAACCCGAATGGATGGTTTTATGTTTACTACCAGTTCTTCCTCCTGAATTACGACCCATCATTCAGATAGATGGGGGTAAGCTAATGAGCTCGGATATTAATGAACTCTATAGAAGAGTCATCTATCGAAACAATACGCTTACCGATCTATTAACAACAAATAGATCTACACCGGGGGAATTAGTAATGTGTCAAGAGAAATTGGTACAAGAAGCCGTAGATACGCTTCTTGATAATGGAATTCGCGGACAGCCAATCAGGGATGGTCATAATAAGGTTTACAAGTCGTTTTCTGATGTAATTGAAGGAAAAGAGGGAAGATTTCGCGAGACTATGCTTGGCAAACGGGTTGATTATTCGGGTCGTTCTGTCATTGTTGTCGGACCCTCACTTCCACTACATCGATGTGGATTGCCTCGGGAAATAGCAATAGAGCTTTTCCAGACATTTGTAATTCGGGGACTAATTAGACAACATCTTGCTTCCAACATAGGAGTTGCTAAGAGTCAAATTCGGGAAAAAGATACAATTGTATGGGAAATATTGCAGGAAGTTATGCAGGGGCACCCTGTATTGCTGAATAGAGCGCCCACTTTGCATAGATTAGGCATACAGGCATTTCAACCCATTTTAGTCGAAGGACGGGCGGTTTGTTTACATCCATTAGTTCGTAAGGGATTCAATGCAGACTTTGATGGGGATCAAATGGCTGTTCATGTACCCTTATCTTTGGAGGCTCAAGCAGAGGCCCATTTACTTATGTTTTCGCATATGAATCTATTGTCTCCAGCTATTGGGGATCCTATTTCCGTACCAACCCAAGATATGCTTATTGGTTTTTATGTATTAACCATTGGGAATCGCCGAGGTATTTGTAGAAATAGGTATAATCCATGGAATCGAAGAACGTATCAAAATGAAAGAAATAATGATAATAATCATCAGTCTAAGAAACAAAAAGAACCTTTTTTTTGTAATTCCTATAATGCAATTGGAGCTTATCGCCAGAAAAGACTCAATTTAGATAGTCCTTTTTGGCTCCGCTGGCGACTCGATCAACGCATTATTGCTTCAAAAGAGGGTCCCATCGAGATTCACTATGAATCAGGGGGTACTTGTCAGGAGATTTATGAACACTCGTTTTTAGTAAGAAGTATAAAAAAAGAAATTCTTTGTATATATTTTAGAACTGGTCATATTTCTCTTTTTCGAGAAATCGAAGAAGCCCTACAAGGGTTTTGTCGAGCCTGCTCGTCTGGTCACTAATCATATGGCATCTCAATTAAGTGATTTTGTAACACTGGCGTGAATTTTGATCTTTCTGTTTCTACTAGGACTCTACTTCCTCTGACTTTCTATCGGTATTAATATTGATAAAGGGAAGTTTTTCAAATCATTGACTCAAACTCATTGTCGAATCCCAATCAGCAGAATATGGAGGGACTTATGGCAGAACGAGTCAATCTAGTCTTTCACAATAAAATAATAGACGGAACTGCTATTAAAAAACTTATTAGCAAATTAATAGATCACTTCGGAATGGCATATACATCACACATTCTGGATCAAGTCAAAACTCTGGGTTTCCAGCAAGCCACTGCTACATCCATTTCATTAGGGATTGATGATCTTTTAACGATCCCTTCTAAGGGATCGTTAGTACAAGATGCTGAAGAACATAGTTTCATTTTAGAACAACACCATCATTATGGGAATGTGCACGCAATAGAAAAATTACGCCAATCTATTGAGGTGTGGTATGCTACAAGTGAATATTTGCGACAAGAAATGAATCCTAATTTTAGGATGACAGATTCACTTAATCCAGTCCATATAATGTCTTTTTCGGGAGCTAGAGGAAATGCATCTCAAGTGCACCAATTAGTAGGTATGAGGGGATTAATGTCAGATCCTCAAGGACAAATGATTGATTTACCTATCCAAAGTAATTTACGCGAAGGGCTGTCTTTAACAGAATATATCATTTCTTGCTACGGAGCCCGAAAAGGGGTTGTGGATACGGCTGTACGAACCTCGGATGCGGGATATCTTACGCGCCGACTTGTTGAAGTAGTTCAACACATTGTTGTACGTCGAACGGATTGTGGAACCGCTCGAGGGGTTGCCGTAAGTCCTCGAAATGGGATAATTCCCGAGTCCGAAAGAATTTTTATTCAAACATTAGTTGGTCGTGTATTAGCAGAGGATATATATATGGGCTCACGTTGCATCGCCATCCGAAATCAAGATATTGGATTTGGGCTTGTCCATCAATTCATAACCTTTCAAACTCAACTAATTTTTATTCGAACTCCTTTTACTTGTAGGAGTACATCTTGGATCTGTCAATTATGTTACGGTAGGAGTCCCACTCATGGCGACCTGGTCGAGTTGGGAGAAGCTGTAGGTGTTATTGCGGGGAAATCCATTGGAGAACCGGGGACTCAACTAACATTAAGAACTTTTCATACTGGAGGAGTCTTCACAGGCGGTACTGCAGAACATGTACGAGCTCCGTCGAATGGAAAAATCCAATTTAATGAAGATTTCGTTCATCCCACGCGTACGCGTCACGGGCATCCTGCTTTTATATGTTCTATAGCCTTATATGTCACTATTCAGAGTGAGGAGATTCTCCATCATGTAACTATTCCACCTAAAAGTTTTCTTTTGGTTCAAAATAATTAATATGTCGAAGCAGAACAAGTAATTGCTGAGATTCGCGAGGTACCATACACTTTGAATTTGAAAGAGAGAGTTCGAAAACATATTTATTCGGACTCAGAGGGAGAAATGCACTGGAGTAATGCTGTGTACCACGCATCCACATTTACATATAGTAATGTTCATCTTTTACCAAAAACAAGTCATTTATGGATATTATCAGGAGGTTCGTGGAGATCCAGTGCAGTCCCCTTTTCACCGCACAAGGATCAAGATCAAATGAATATTTCGTCCCTTTCTGTAGAACGAGGGCCAATTTCAACTCTCTCAATGAATAATGATCCACGAAGATACAAATTACTTCGTTCATATTTTTCTGGTCAAAAAACAGAAGACAAGATTCCTAATTATTCAGAACCCGTTCGTTGGAATCTGACCATTTTACATGGTAATTCTCATTTATTGGGAAAAAGGCGAGTAAATAGATTTCTCGTTCCAATCCAATCGATTCAAGAACGAAAGAAAGAGTTAATGCCTCATTCAGGTATCTCGATTGAACTACCAATAAATGGTATTTTCCGTAGAAATAATAGTATTTTTGCTTATTTCGATGATCCTCGATACAGCAGAAAGAGTTCGGGAATTACTAAATATGGGACTCTGGGCGTGCATTCACTCGTTAAAAAAGAGGATTTTTTTGAGGCTCGACCAATAAAAGAATTGAAGTCAAAATACCAAATGAGACTAGATCCATTTTTTTTCATTCCCGAAGAAGTGCATAGTTTAACTGAATCTTCTTTGATAATGATACGAAATAATAGTCTCATTGGAATAGATACACGAATTGTTTTCAATATAAATACAAGAAGCCACGTGGGCGGATTAGTCCGAATGGAGAGAAAAAAAACGAGAATTGAACTGAAAATCTTTTCAGGAGATATTCATTTTCCGGGGGAGACCGATAAGATATCCCGACACAGCGGGATCTTGATACCTCCAGGAAAAGTAAACATCACTTTTACGGACTCAAAGAAATGGAAAAATTGGATTTATGTCCAACGGATCACATCTACTAAGAAAAAGTATTTTGTTTTAGTTCGCCCGGTAGTGACATATGAGATATCAGATGGTCTAAATTTACCAACACTCTTCCCCCCGGATTTTTTACAAGAAAGGGATAATATGCAACTTAGAGTTGTCAATTATATTGTTTATGGAAATGCCAAACCCATTCAAGGAATTTCTGA